TCAAAAAGGGGGGTTCCTCCTTTTATCGTTGTATGTGAAAGACATGTATTCTTCAAAATGGATCGTTCTTTTTAGTTATTATCTATACTTATTTCGTGTATGTGGATAATTTTTTTAATATACTCTTTTTAATATACATTGTTTTTTTACTTTAACATATAAATATATAATAAACATACAAATATATATAATACAAATATATTTATATATACATGTATATGTGATATATATATCACATATACGTATGCGCGCACATCACATATATAAATGACATGAGGGAAAAAAATAAGAATAATTAAGAATCCCAATATTTGACTTTTTTTTTCAGATATTTTTTTTTTGTTGATTTCTTTTATTATTGTTCCTTTCTAAAAGGATAAAAAAGATAAGAATTGGTGAATCGAGAACAATTTTTAATTATAAGAAAAAAGAGTTTCTTTTCTTATGGAACATACATATCAATATGCGTGGATAATACCTTTTCTTCCACTTCCAGTTACTATGTCAATAGGATTTGGACTTCTACTTATTCCGACAGCAACAAAAAATATTCGTCGCATGTGGGCTTTTCCTAGTGTTTTACTCTTAAGTATAGCTATGGTGTTTTCAGCCAATCTGTCTATTCAACAAATAAATGGAAGTTTTATCTATCAATATCTATGGTCTTGGACCATCAATAATGATTTTTCCTTAGAGTTTGGATACTTGATCGATCCACTTACTTCTATTATGTCAATACTAATTACTACTGTTGGAATCATGGTTCTTATTTATAGTGACAAGTATATGTATCACGATCAAGGATATTTGAGATTTTTTGCTTATATGAGTTTTTTTAATACTTCTATGCTGGGATTAGTTACTAGTTCAAATTTGATACAAATTTATATTTTTTGGGAACTTGTGGGAATGTGTTCTTATTTATTAATAGGGTTTTGGTTCACACGACCAATTGCAGCAAGTGCTTGTCAAAAAGCTTTTGTAACTAATCGTGTAGGGGATTTTGGTTTATTGTTAGGAATCTTAGGTTTTTATTGGATAACAGGTAGTTTAGAATTTCGGTATTTGCTCGAAATAACTAATAACTTAATCCAGAATAATGGGGTCAATTCTTTATTTGCTACCTTGTGTGCTTCTTTATTATTCGTCGGTGCAGTTGCTAAATCCGCACAATTCCCCCTTCACGTATGGTTACCTGATGCTATGGAAGGACCCACTCCTATTTCGGCTCTTATACACGCTGCTACTATGGTAGCAGCAGGAATTTTTCTTGTAGCTCGGCTTCTTCCTCTTTTCATAGTCATACCTTATATAATGAATCTCATTTCTTTAATAGGTGTAATAACACTATTATTAGGGGCTACTTTGGCCCTTGCTCAAAGAGACATTAAAAAAAGCTTAGCCTATTCTACAATGTCTCAATTGGGTTATATTATGTTAGCTCTAGGTATAGGTTCTTATCGAGCTGCTTTATTCCATTTGATCACTCATGCCTATTCAAAAGCTTTATTGTTTTTGGGATCCGGATCTATTATTCATTCAATGGAACCTATTGTTGGATATTCACCAGATAAAAGTCAGAATATGGTTCTTATGGGTGGTTTAACAAGATATGTTCCAATTACAAGAACTACTTTTTTATTGGGTACACTTTCTCTTTGTGGTATTCCACCTCTTGCTTGTTTTTGGTCCAAAGATAACATTCTTAATGATAGTTGGTTGTATTCACCAATTTTCGCAGTAATAGCTTATTTCACAGCAGGATTAACCGCATTTTATATGTTTCGGGTATATTTACTTACCTTTGATGGGTATTTCCGCGTTCATTTTCAAAATTACAGTAGCACGAAAAATGGTTCGTTCTATTCCATATCTCTATGGGGAAAAGGAACTCCAAGAGGAGTCAATCCAAATTTACTTTTATCAACAATGAATAAAAAGGTTTCTTTTTTTGCAAAAGAAAGATCGAAAATTGATAATAATGTAAGAAATAGGATACGATACTTTAGTACTTACTTTGGAAATAAATACACTTCCATGTATCCTCACGAATCGGACAATACTATGCTATTTCCTCTTCTTGTATTAGTACTATTTACTTTGTTGGTTGGATCAATAGGAATTTCTTTTGATCAAGGAGTAATAGATTTTGATATATTATCGAAATGGTTAACCCCATCAACAAATCTTTTACATTCAAGTTCTAATTATTCTGTAAATTTGAATGAATTTTTTACAAATGCAATTTTTTCGGTAAGTATAGCAATTTTCGGACTATTCAT